CCCCCTAAACAATAAAATATATTGACATGGGGAGGAACATATTTACTAGTTATATCATCCGCAATCGCTTGAATCTCGAGACGTTCTTCGAACCAATCATAGACTTTATTGAGATAGGCGAAAACCCCCCTCCCAGAACCGTATATGAGACTTTCATCTCGTACAGCTCAAGCAAAAACACCCCAATAAAAAAAAAAGAATAGTCGGATATGTAAATGAAATAGAAAGTTTGAAACTTCTGAATCTCCGATTCAATCTTCTCTAAATGTACGAAAGAAGAACAAATCCGAAAGCTCTTCTTTGTGGTGATACTACCAAAATATCAAGTTGGCTCAATCGTCTTTATGTTGATCCTTACGGGCCTCTTGAATCCTCTCTTTACCTATTTTTTTTCTTTTTAATTTGGTTTTGTCTCTAATCTGGCTTTTTTCCTTTCTTTATTATTGACTTGATAGGAATTCTTCTTGTTAAGACCCTATGAATCGATTAAAACCTCAGATTCATACTAGAACCACGATGATTCAATAAAAAATCATAAGCTAACCCAAGGATTCCCTGAGTAAGAACCGTTGGTTCATCACATATTCCATAAATTAGATAAACCGACTAAAAAAAAAAAAGAAAGATTTTTCTTTTTTTTTTTCAACAGTTTGCAATTTTTTTTGCAGTCCGGGCACGAGGTCGAATATTAAGTATGAATCATAGTTCAAATATTTCGTAATCTAGTTCATATAGTTCGTGTTCCAGATACTCGAATAAATATCCGACGAAGTAGAACCATCTCCATCAAGGCGACAGACCTATTCTCTGTACTATCAATAGAATCCATTATAACAAGTCGCACACTCATATTCCGGAAATACAGAAAGAAATAAATTCCACGATCGAACTACCAAAATACAATAGGCCAGAAATTTGAGTTCTAACTGATTAATTTTTTATTCAAAAGCCAGGACTTTGTGATTCTTATAGATTTAATTCATTGAAATTCCATCCAATAAAACGGAAGAATTATAAATTTCCAAAATAATAGATAGAAATACCGCAAATAGGGCCATTGCGACACCCATCAAAGGAGTCGTTCCCCAACCGGGAGCTACTTTACCATATTCCGAATTCAATGGTTTTAATAAATCCCCTACGACAGTTCGTCTTGGACCCGATTTCGAACTGTTCTCAACAGTTTGTGTAGCCATAAATTATTGTATTCATTGAGATCTGTTGACTTTGTATACCATTGCGTTGTAAATAAACGATTTTATGATAGATCCGTTGGGGTCTTGAAATTATATAATCATAATGGAAACAGCAACCCTAGTCGCCATCTTTATATCTGGTTTACTTGTAAGTTTTACCGGGTACGCCTTATATACCGCTTTTGGGCAACCTTCTCAACAACTAAGAGATCCATTCGAGGAACACGGGGACTAGTTGAAGTAATGAGCCTTCCAATATTGGGAGGCTCATTACTTCAATTGAGATAATAATTGAGATAATGAAAAATTATTTTATCTTTTTACTTTTTAGTTGGAACTTTAGGTGGTTCTCGAAAAAAAATAGCGAAAAAAATTATCCCTAGAGTCGAGACTAAAAGGAATGTATAAACCAATGCTTCCATAAATTTGATCGTGGTTTACAATTATAGCTTTCCTACCTGTTTGTTTTTTCTTTTTTTCATTTTATTTTTGGGAATCATCTCAAAAAAAGCAAGAATCAAAAAAGGCGGTGATTCAAATTCACTCCGGTACTCGATGTAAAATTCCCTCAAAAAAGAAAATAGAGATGAAAGATACCAAAGGGGTCTTGGATCAGACTGCCTGTCTTCTTGTAGTTGGATCCCCAAGTTTTTGGAATGCTCCAAACTCTACTTGAGCATCCAAATCTGGGTCAATACCAGCAAAAACATCTCTGAACAAGGTTCTAGCACCATGCCAAATGTGTCCGAAAAAGAAGAGTAAAGCAAACGAAGCATGCCCAAAAGTAAACCAACCCCTTGGACTGCTACGAAAAACACCATCGGATTTCAAAGTCGCACGATCTAATTCAAAAATTTCACCCAATTGGGCGCGTCTAGCATATTTTTTCACAGTAGCAGGATCACTATAACCGACTCCATTGAGTTCGCCGCCATAGAACTCAACGGTTACACCTACTTGTTCAACACTATACTTAGATTCTGCCCTTCTAAAAGGAACATCCGCTCTAACAATTCCGTCGCCGTCTACCAAAACGACCGGAAATGTTTCAAAAAAAGTGGGCATACGCCGTACAAAAAGCTCACGTCCTTCTTTATCTCTAAAGATAGGGTGTCCTAACCACCCAACCGCTATTCCATCTCCGCTATCCATTGAGCCTGCCCTGAATAATCCTCCTTTTGCCGGATTATTGCCGATATAATCATAAAAAGCCAATTTTTCAGGAATTTTAGACCAGGCTTCTGATAAACTTTGATTTTCTGCTAGCCCGGCGCTAACTCTTCGATATATCTCTTGCTGGAAGTAACCCTGATCCCATTGATAACGAGTGGGACCAAATAATTCGATGGGGGTAGTTGCTGAACCATACCACATAGTTCCAGCAACTACAAAAGCTGCAAAAAAGACAGCCGCGATACTACTGGAGAGTACGGTTTCGATATTTCCCATACGTAATCCTTTGTATAGACGTTGTGGCGGTCGAACGCTAAGATGGAATAGACCCGCTAATATGCCCAATGTACCGGCTGCAATATGATGAGAAGCTACTCCTCCCGGAACAAAAGGATCAAAACCCTCCACGCCCCACGCCGGATTTACAGGTTGTACTTTTCCCGTTAGTCCGTAAGGATCAGACACCCATATGCCAGGACCATACAGGCCTGTTACATGAAATGCACCAAAACCAAAGCAAGCCACCCCGGAGAGAAATAAATGAATTCCAAAGATCTTGGGCAAATCCAAAGAAGGTTTTCCTGTACGTTCATCAGAAAATATTTCTAGATCCCAATAGACCCAATGCCAGATAGCTGCCAAAAAGCATAAGCCAGAAAATAAAATATGTGCTCCAGCTACACCTTCGTAACTCCAAACCCCTGTATTCGTTACAGTCCCTCCTGTGATACTCCAACCCCCCCACGAATTGGTTATTCCTAAACGAGTCATGAAGGGTATAACGAACATACCTTGTCTCCACATTGGATCAAGAACGGGGTCAGAAGGATCAAAAACTGCTAATTCATAGAGAGCCATCGAACCCGCCCAACCAGCAACCAGAGCTGTATGCATTATATGAACGGAAAGCAATCGGCCGGGATCATTCAATACAACGGTATGAACACGATACCAAGGCAAACCCATGGAAAATACCCCTTTATCAAAGAAAAATAAACACTACGTAACTTTATTGCATTGGAATATACTATGACTATGCTGCGGACTTCCCCTGTTCGTTCAGTGGATTATTTCCTAACAAGGGTTATTTATTCTATATTCTATTGTGTTCCAAATAATGGAAGAATTCTGTTCGTAAGAACAAAGAGAAGCAGATTTATTCTATACTCGATAAGTACCAATACGCAATGGTGGATTGATACCACTTTCTATGAGTAAATGCGTTTATCATTCGAAAGGCCTGCTCGTAAAAAATTTCCTTTATTTTTTTCTTTCTTTCTGAATTTTGCTAATCTATGGATAAAATAAATATGATAAAGACAATATTCTAAAGACAATAAAACCACATTATTACGTTTCCACATCAAAGTGAAATATAGGATTTAGTTCTTTTTTCTTTCAATTTATGCCTATTGGTGTTCCAAAAGTACCTTTCCGAAGTCCTGGAGAGGAAGATGCATCTTGGGTTGACGTATAGTGCGACTTGTGAGATATATTGGGTCATATGGGATTTCCCCGTTCTCTCCCCCGATCGAGATATCCTCTGTTTCGCCCAAGAAGTAGAAATGGAATCATCCATAAATTGGAGCGTGAAGTGCAATTAGATGCATTGTTTGGAGGAATTCATAGTACTATTATCAATTCGAATAATTTATGGTTGACTTTGATTGGACTAAAAAAATGAAGTATCCAGGCTCCGTTTAGAAAAAACCCAATTGGTAATATATCTAGGATTACTACGTGTATCCTAAACGATTCCTGTTTGTTATTTGGAAAGTCATACCAAAAAGAAATGGTGGTGAGAAGATTTGTCCTATATGTGCAAATCAAAACGGGGTGAATCTTTACCCGGAGTAGAGCATAAACCTAAAAAGATGAAAGAGACCCATTCAGGAACAAGAAAATACCATCGTGATTTGGATTGAATCTCGATGAAACAATACATCAATGAAAAGTGAATTCGATAAGTTTTTCTATTATATAATAAAGAAGAAAAAAAATGCGTCTTTATTGAAAAATCGAAGAAAAAGCCCTTAATCTATACATTGATTCTTTTTTTTTCGCTATTTTTTTTTGAACCGTATGCACCAAAAGATGCATGTACGGTTCCTAAGGGATACAATTTTGCCCTACTCAACCGACTTTATCGAGAAAGATTACTTTTTTTAGGCCAAGAAGTTGATAGCGAGATCTCGAATCAACTTATCGGTCTTATGGTATATCTCAGTATCGAGGATGATACCAAAGATCTGTATTTGTTTATAAACTCTCCTGGCGGATGGGTAATACCCGGAGTCGCTATTTATGATACTATGCAATTTGTGCGACCAGAGGTCCATACAATATGCATGGGATTAGCCGCGTCAATGGGATCTTTTATCCTGGTTGGAGGAGAAATTACCAAACGTCTAGCATTCCCTCACGCTTGGCGCCAATGGGGTTTTTTATTTGAGCGAAAAAGTAAAACTATGCCTTCGCCATATGAATATTAAGTAATAATAGCATGGCACTTCGAATTCGATATGAAAAATTTTTGCATTGTTTTTTTTTCAAAAGATTCGATTATGTATCGAGAGAGTAGTATGAGATAAAAGATATTTCCGATTTTCTCTTATCTATCGGAAGTCCAATTCAGCGTTACAAACTTGGTTGTTTTCACACCGAAAGTCTCTTAACAATTTTTAAGTTATAAAAAAAAGAGTGCAAAAAAAACCAAATTTTTCCCTTTTTGGTTGGATCAAAAAGAAACTTTGGGATTGCTGAATCAAAGAAAAAAAAATCCATTTTCAAATAGAAAAGCAACGGAGCCATCATAGTATTTTTGAACTCCTCCAAAAGGAAGGGTGGCAATTTGACCATTTACCCTCCTGGGGCTGATAGATTCTATTTTTATCTGGAAAGTAAGGGTCAATTTGATTATATAGCCGTATGCAATGCACAAAAGATGATGCCCGTACGGTTGTTCAATTCTATCTTTTTTCCTATTATTCTTGATCTTCCTTTTCTGTTCCTTTCATCACATCAGATAGAGAAACCTTCTATCATCAGGGTAATGATCCATCAACCCGCGAGTTCTTTTTATGAGGCGCAGACGGGAGAATTTATCCTGGAAGCGGAAGAACTGCTTAAACTACGCGAAACCCTCACAAGGGTTTATGTACAAAGGACGGGCAAACCTTTATGGGTTGTATCTGAAGACATGGAAAGAGACGTTTTTATGTCAGCAACAGAAGCCCAAGCTTATGGAATTGTTGATCTTGTAGCAGTTGAATGAAAAAAAATGGATTTTGTGAAAATCCGTGATGTGATATTTTATCTCCGAGTTTAACTATTAAATAAAAAAATTCATAATCATCCGGTTAGGATCAATCTAAACCAGCCCATTATGTATATATTCAACATGCCAACCATTAAACAACTTATTAGAAATACAAGACAGCCCATTCGAAATGTCACGAAATCCCCCGCTCTTGGGGGATGCCCTCAGCGTCGAGGAACATGTACTAGGGTGTATGTGCGACTCGTTTAGATCATGAGCTGATACAAAAAAGCAAGAAACCGCTTCCAGTATGAATGATTAGTCCAGTGAATAGGATCGAATGGAAGAAGGAACTCCATTTACTATCTACTTACTATCTAAAAATAAGCCACCCGATCCCTCTATTGTGTATAAAATTTATGGTTTCCACTGGTGCAAATCCAATCACCTGAATTTAAGATGAGAAACAATTCTCCATTGGTAGCAAATCGTTATCCATTAAGCGGAGGAAATCGTATTGCAATTCAAAAAAAAACATAAAAATGAAGTTCTCGCTCGGTCAAGAACGGACTACGAGGGTCAGCTACCCAGCGAAATTTAATAATTCAATACCGTTACTGTATAGGCGGGTCTTATTGTGAAAGACCTGTTACTGGATAATTCATGAGTAGAGCCAAAGAGTGTGATGTGAACTATACAAGTTACCAATAACATTGATGAAATATTAAATAAATGAAGTAAAGGCTCCGGTGTATAGAGAAGACCTCACCGTTTAAGAAGTAACCATAGAAACGAGGAAACCCACTATTTCTTTATCTATTTAATTTCTATTTCTTTTAAAATAAAAAAAAAAATAAAAAATCGTGGTTGGGGAGGTTATAGTAGCCAAAGCCATTGGAATTTGTATTTTATACATTGGAAAAATCCGTTTGGTTATTAATAGACCAGGACGGGTAAAAGAATAACTGAAAGAAACGAAATCAATTAGTTATTTGTCAAAATTTTATTTATTCAATGACCAGAATTAAACGCGGATATATAGCCCGGAGGCGTAGAACAAAAATTCGTTTATTTGCATCAAGTTTTCGGGGGTCTCATTCAAGACTTACTCGAACTATTACTCAACAGAAAATAAGAGCTTTGGTTTCGGCTCATCGGGATAGGGATAAGCAAAAGAGAAATTTTCGTCGTTTGTGGATCACTCGGATAAACGCAGTAATTCGAGAAGGGAGAGTATTCTATAGTTATAGTAAATTAATACATGATCTATACAAGAAGCAGTTGCTTCTTAATCGTAAAATATTGGCCCAAATGGCTATATCAAATAGGAATTGTCTTTATATGATTTCCAACGAAATAAGAAAAAAAGTAGATTGGAAAGAATACACCGGAATAATTTAAATGGAGTTCCCCGGAAAATGAACTCCGGGAAGGTGGGGTCAAAATGACTATAAGAAAATATGCTAAAGTAGTCAAAATGAATGAACACGTTCAATAAAAAAATCTTTTTTTCTGGTTCGTTTTTTTTTCTTACGACAGCATAATAAAATCTGGATTCTCCAATTTGTCAAACAAAACACGAATCCGCGTTTGAGTTCGGAAAGAAAAAGAATAAGCCTATTTATTTATGGTTCTAAGACCAGTCGTCCTGGTGGTCGACTCGATTCTTTCAAATTGTTTCTCATTATTGAGAAAAGGTAACAAAGATAAAATACGAGCTTGTTTTATAGCAATAGTGATTAATCGTTGTTGTTTCAAGGTCAATCTATTCACTCGTCTAGATAATATTTTTCCTTGTTCACTAATAAATCGACTAATTAAACTCATGTTTCTATAATCAATTCGATCCCCCGATTGAATCGGGGGCAAACG